AATTCACTGATTCAAATAAAATTCACTGATTCAAATAAAAATGAGATTTCTAATCTCATTTTTATTTGATATTTTCATTTAACACTGGAGTTATGAACAAGATTAACATTATTTTGAATTGTTCTTCTATGTTTGAAGATTTGTATTTCTTATTCATTATGGTCGACATTAACACTATGGTTGAGTTTAACAGAATTTTTTTTATGTTTTGTCATGTTTTCTTTCTTGTCCTGTATTTAAATTTTATATATGGGGCCAATATTGCAATCCATCATATAAGATTGATCTTTACCTTATTATTATGTTGTTGAGGATTCTTGTTATTATTCTCTCTTTGATATATTATTATTCTCAAAAATAATAAAAAAAAAAATGGAGATGCTTATTTATTAGTTATTAGTGAATGAAAGTGAAACCTTATGATAAAGCAGAAGCAATATACAGAAATATACACTTTAAGTCAACATCTCTGCATGTCTACTCATAAGCCCGCGAATAGGAATTAATGAGATTCGTGGGCAGGCATTACTAGGATAAAAATCCTCGAATTCATGTCTTAGCATACTATTTTTTTTTAGTTTATTCTGAAAGAGGAAATGCTAGTCAAAATATGGGTTTGAACGAAGAAAGTTGAGTCAAAAACTGAAGGTCCTACCTACTATGAAAAAATGAAAATTTCAAGATCGAGAACGAAATTAGTTAGTTATATGAGAAATTGTGATAGAATTATTCTATTGAAAGATATATCTATAGATGAATCAAAATTCACAAATACATTATATTATCCTGAAAAAAAGCAGGCTCAAGATAACAAAGTCAATACACAAGACAAGGTATTCTATCTTATGGAGAAAGTACACATATGGGAAAGAACACACATACGGCGTGCCATTTTATTGTTTTATTTTGTCTGTGAGGGATTATGGGACAAAAAATGAATCCGCTCGGTTTCAGACTTGGTACAACCCAAAGTCATCATTCTATTTGGTTTGCGCAACCAAAAAATTATTCCGAGAGTTTACAAGAAGATCAAAAAATACGAGATTTTATCAAAAATTATGTACAAAAAACTATGAATGGCGCCGAGGTCGAGGGAATTGGACAGATAAAGATTAAAAAAAGAATCGATCTGATTGAAGTCATAATCTATACGAGATTCCCAAAGTCATTAATAGAAGGTAAACCTCGAAGAATCGAAGAATTACAGATGAATCTACAAAAAAAACGGAATTGTGTGGACCAAAAAGTCAACATTACTATTTCAAGACTTCAAAATCCTTATGGTCACGCTACTATTCTTGCAGAATTTATAGCTGGACAATTAAAGAATCGAGTTTCGTTTCGTAAAGCAATGAAAAAAGCTATTCAATTAACTGACCGGGCGGGTGCAAAAGGGGTTCAAGTCCAAATTGCGGGACGTCTCGGCGGAAAAGAAATTGCACGGGTCGAATGGATCCGAGAAGGTAGGGTTCCGCTACAAACCATTCGAGCTAAAATTGATTATTGTTGCTATCCAGTTCGAACTATTTATGGGGTCTTAGGAATCAAAATTTGGATATTTGGAAACATAATAGAATAGGCTTTTCCTTCTCTTTAACGTTCTATCTGATGATAAAACAAAAAATAACAAACTCTTCCATTCTTATTCGGTTAAATCAAAACAAAAAAAATTTTATAAGGTTCAATAAAAAAAAAAATTCAATTAATCGTTTGATATTGATAAAATTGCTATGCTTAGTGTGCGACTCGTTGGTTTTTTTTTAGAGTGATTATAGGATTCAAAAACCAGCTCGTAGTATGAATTAATTAATAACTATAGAACTAATAACCAACTCATCGCTTCACATTATCTGGATCTAAGGAACCATTCAAATATAAGTAAAGATATATTGGTGATATCATTATAGCAACTAAAATATTAGATAAAAAAAATAAAAACGAATCTGATTATGAGTTGTGAAGCAATAGGAATATACGGATAAATGAAGGGGTGAAAGAAAGAGAGAAAAAAGAATATCAATGATATAGAATTCTAATATGTAAGGTCTATGAATCATCTTATAAAAAAAAAATAATGTAATAAAGCATCAATACTAATTAATCCATAATTAGATGAATATATTCATAGAACAAAGAAATCAAGAGCCACGAGTCAATAAAAACTGAGAAGGTTGGCTCAAGAAAAAATCCAAAATTCATTAGAAGCTCCATTGTCGAATTCAGACCTAAGCATTAATCGAGAAGCGATGGGAACGACGGAACCTGTGAATACATAAGATTCTCTTAAAGACGAATCTTAATGATTCATTTGATGGGATGGCGGAACGAACCAAGGACCAATCCATTTTTTATGAGGAGTCATGCGCTAAACCTACTAGATAATGAAAGAGTAAATATTCGCCCGCGAACATTTTTTTGGATTTCGAAATTTGGACCAATCCGATATGATAATAAAAGGAAAAACAAAATAAAGATTCGTTCTAACCAACCTTATCGAAAAACAACATTATCGATTGATTTCTATATGGATACAAAGAATTGCCTATAACTAGAATATAAATAGAATATATGTTTGGTTAGATAGCAAACCAAGATATACAAATTTCTAACAGACCAATTAGATGAAATCTCAAAAAATCCGACGATTCAGTATATTATTTTATTCATTAAATATATGTATATTATTTTTTTGAATCTTTCCTTCGCGAGGAGCCGTATGAGATGAAAATCTCATGTACGGTTCTGTAGTAGAGATGGAATTGAGAAACAACCATCAACTATAACCCTAAAAGAACCAGATTCCGTAAACAACATAGAGGAAGAATGAAAGGAATATCCTACCGAGGTAATCATATTTGTTTTGGTAGATATGCTCTTCAGGCACTTGAACCCGCTTGGATCACATCTAGACAAATAGAAGCGGGGCGGAGGGCAATATCACGAAATGCTCGCCGCGGTGGAAAAATATGGGTACGCATATTTCCAGACAAACCGGTTACAGTAAGATCTGCAGAAACCCGTATGGGTTCGGGAAAAGGAAACCCAGAATATTGGGTAGCTGTCGTTAAACCGGGTCGAATACTTTATGAAATGGGAGGGGTCACAGAAAATATAGCCAGAAAGGCTATTGAAATAGCAGCATCCAAAATGCCTATACGAACTCAATTCATTATTTCGGGATAAGAATGATGAAAACCAAAGGAAAGGGGTCTTTGGGATGAAAAAAAACAATTGCAATTGTAGGTTTTTTTTGAACAAACAATATTTCTTTTTTTTACTTCGTCCTTTGCTTTGCACTGAAAGAACAGATTAAAAAAAATGATATGATTCAACCTCAAACCCATTTGAATGTAGCCGATAACAGCGGGGCCCGCAAATTGATGTGTATTCGAATCATAGGGGCTAGTAATCGACGCTATGCTTATATTGGTGACGTTATTGTTGCTGTAATCAAGGAAACAGCACCAAATACAACTTTAGAAAGATCAGAAGTGATCAGAGCTGTAATTGTACGTACTTCTAAAGAACTCAAACGCAAGAACGGTATGATAATACGATATGATGATAATGCTGCTGTTGTGATTGATCAAAAGGGAAATCCAAAAGGAACTCGAATTTTTGGTGCAATCGCCCGAGAATTGAGACAGTTAAATTTCAGTAAAATAGTTTCATTAGCACCCGAGGTATTATAAAAGAAAACGAGACCATGATATATTTATAGTATTTGTTATAGTATTTGATTTGAATGAAATAGATTAATTATGTCTCACGCATATACTATACCTTTTTTTCTTTTTATAAATAGAATAGAAATTTGATAATAATAATCAAATTCGAAATATAAAAAAATGAAGAATAATTCAAAAAAAAAAAAAGAGCATGTTGATTATATCAAAAGTCACGGGCAAAAATCATTTTAGTATGGGTAAGGACACCGTTGCTGACATAATAACCTCTATACGAAATGCTGACATGAATAGAAAAGGAACAGTTCGAATACCATTTACTAACATCACCGAAAACATTGTTAAAATACTTTTACGAGAAGGCTTTATTGAAAACGTGAGAAAACATCGGGAAAGTGACAAATATTTTTTAGTTTTAACTCTAGGGCATAGAAGAAATAAGAAAGGGTCATATAAAAGTTTTTTGAATTTAAAACGAATCAGTAAACCTGGTCTACGAATCTATTCTAATTATCAACGAATTCCTAAAATTTTAGGAGGGATGGGGATTGTAATTCTTTCGACTTCTCGGGGTATAATGACAGACCGAGAGGCTCGGTTAGAAAGAATAGGCGGAGAAATTTTGTGTTATATTTGGTAATCTTTCTGAGATAGGAATTCTATGAGAAACTTCCATACATGTTTGTAAAAAAAGATAGAAAAAACGGGTTTCTAATATCACTACTCATACATTAGTTAATAGGTTTTAACTGGAATAGGAATAAAAGAACAAAAATAGATTCGTGAGGTTTTAATTAATGACTCACCTTCCACCGGTATGTTCCGGGTTCGTTTAGAGAATGAAGATATGATTTTAGTTTATGCTTCAGAAAGGATTTGACGTAGTTTTATACGTTTTTTTAACTTCAACATTCTTTTTTTTTTAGGAAGATACATTCAAAATGAATTTCAGGAAAACGTATTTTATTCCAATAAATAGATTCGGAATTAAGTTTAAGTTAAGAGTTAAGGGATGAAAAATATGAAAAAAAGGGCTTCCGTTCGTAAAATTTGTGAAAAATGTAGGCTGATCCGTAGGCGGGGACGAATTATAGTAATTTGTTCCAATCCAAGACATAAACAAAGACAAGGATAATATTTCCAAAAAACAAATACATATATATATATATTATTAGATATATACAAATATCAAAAAACAAATACATATATATATATATATTATTAGATATATACAAATATATAGAATAATAAATAATATATTCTAACAATTCCAATTGGAATATATTTCAATGTAAATAACATATATATATTGAA